GATATTAAAAAGAAAAAATGCTCGACTAATACGCAAATCACATTATTTTATAAAATTTTTCATTGAAAGGATATACATAGATATCTTTCTGTGGATCATTAATATTCCTAGGATCAATACACAACCATTTCGTGACTCAATAAAAAAAATTATTAATAAATACATTACCGATAATGAAACAAATCAAGAAAAAATGGATAAAAAAAATCAAAGTTTAATTCATTTTATTTCGACTATAAAAAAGGCACTATATAATACTAATATTAGTAAAAAAAATTCAAATACTTTTTGTGACTTATCCTACTTTTCACAAGCCTATGTATTTTACAAATTGTCACAAACCCAATTTGTCAATTTGGATTTTTATAAGTTAAAATCTGTCTTGCAATATAATGGAGCAGCTCCTTTTATTAAGAATGAAATAAGGGGTTATTTTGTTGGAACACAAGAACTTTTTCTTTCTCAATTAAGACATAAGAATTGTCAGAATTCTGGAATAAATCAATGGACAAATTGGTTAAGGAATCATTATCAATATGATATATCTCACATTAGATGGTCTAGACTAGTACCACAAAAATGGCGAAATAGATTCAATCACCATTATATGAATAAAAATAAGGATTTAAGTAACTCATCTAAAAAAACGAAATTTATTCACTACGAAAAACTAAAAAATTTTGAAAAGGCTTCATTACTGAATGAAAAAGAGAATTTTAAAAAACAATATAAATATGATCGGTTAGCATATAAATCTATTAATTCTGAAAATACGAAGTACTCATCAATTTATGAATTGTCATTACACGTAAAAAACAACCAAGAAGTTTTTTTGAACTCCAACACAAATAAACTAAAATCTTTTTATATGATGGAAGGTATTCCTATTATCCCTATCAATAATGATCGAGTACAACATGATATTACAGATATGGATAAAAATCTGGATAGAAAATATTTTGATTGGAGAATCATCCATTTTTGTCTTAGAAAGAAAATCAATATTGAAGCTTGGATCAATATTGATACTGACCCAAACAGTAATAAAAAATGTACTAAGGATAAACTTAATGATTATTCAATAATTGATAAACTGAATAAGCAAAATTTTTTTGATCTCACAATTCATCAAGATCAAGAAATCTATTTATCTAATCAAAAAAATTTTTTGGATTGGATGGGAATGAATGAAGAAATATTAAACCGCCCCATATCAAATCTTGAACGTTGGTTCTTCTCCGAATTTTTGATACTTTATAATTTGTATAAAACTAAACCGTGGGTTATACCAAAAAAATTACTTCTTTTAGATTCTAATATAAATGAAAACGTTACTGATATTGAAAACAAAAGCATTGCTAGAAATAAAAAAAAAGATCTTTTTATATCCTCCAATGAAAAAAAATCTCTTGAATTAAAAAAACGAAATAAAGAGCAAAAAGAATCAGCGGACCAAGCAAACCTTGAATCTGCTCTTTCAAACCAAGAAAAAGATGTTGAAGAAGATTATACGGACTCGGAGATGAAAAAACAAAAAAATAAAAAACAATACAAGAACAATACAAAAGCGGAGTTTGATTTCTTACTAAAAAGGTATTTTCATTTTCAATTGCGATGGGATGATATTTTAAATAAAAAAATAATCAATAACATCAAAGTATATTGTCTCCTGCTTAGACTGATAAATCCAAGAGAAATAACTATATCCTCTATTCAAAGAGGAGAAATGAGTCTTGATATTCTGGTGATTCAGAAAAATTTAACTCTTACGGAATTCATCAAAAGAGGAATTTTGATTATTGAACCAATTCGTCTATCTATAAAAAATGATGGGCAATTTATTATGTATCAAACCATTGGTATTTCATCGGTTCATCAAAGTAAACACAAAATGAATCAAAAATACAGAGAAAAAACCCATATTGATAAGAATTCTGATGAAGTCATTACCAAATATAAAAAGATGACTGGAAATAGAGATAAAAATCATTATGATTTGTTTGTTCCTGAAAATATTTTATCACCTAGACTTCGGAGAGAATTTAGAATTCTAATTTGTTTCAATTCTAGGAATAGAAATGATATGCATAAAAATTCAGCATTAGGGAATGGGAATGGGAATAAGGTAAACAGTCAAGTTTTGGATAAAAACAAAGGATATAAAAAGAAACTTATTAACTTAAAGTTATTTCTATGGCCAAATTATCGATTAGAAGATTTAGCTTGTATGAATCGGTATTGGTTTGATAGCAATAACGGCAGTCGTTTCGGTATGGTAAGGATACATATGTATCCGCGATTGAAAATCCATTACTAGTAAATTTTTGCTATCTTTCCCATAACACAGCGGGTCTATGACGACAAAGAGGTGCGCACATTCAATGTCTTAGATTCTATTCTGATACATGATACTAATTCAATAACATATCAATTCGATCTAGAAATGAATCAATAAAATCGTCTGATTTTAGGACTAAGTTTTTATCGTTTTGGAGGATGGAAAACAACCATCCTTTTGTATACCTTTGTATACTGTGATACCTTTTCAAATTTTGAAATTAAAATAGGATTGATTTAATTTGATTTAATAAAAGTCGAAATTAGACCGAAATTAAGATTATTCTCTATACCAAACTAAACCAAGTGCCATTATTATTACTGATCAATAAAAATATCTATCAATCAAAATATTTTAAAACTTAAAAAAAGAAGGGGGGTTCGTTTTATGGTAAAAAATCCATTCATCTCAGTTATTTCACAAGAAGAAAAAGAAGAAAATAGGGGTTCTGTTGAATTTCAAATATTTAGTTTCACCAATAGGATACGAAGACTTACTTCCCATTTACAATTACACAAAAAAGACTATTTATCTCAGAGAGGTCTACGTAAAATTCTGGGAAAACGCCAACGCCTACTATCTTATTTGTCAAAGAAAAATAGAATAGGTTATAAAGAATTGATTAATCGGTTGGATATTCGTGAATCAAAAACTCGTTAATTTGAAGAAGCATTTTGAATTATTTGATTTATTAGATCGTGAATTTGAATGAACTTTTTTTCGTTTTCAGCAATTCAATTCATGAAAGAGTGAATTAAGGAAAAACCTATGAATATACCAGCTACAAGAAAAGACCTGATGGTAGTCAGTATGGGTCCCCACCATCCATCAATGCATGGTGTTCTTCGACTTATCATTACTCTAGATGGTGAAGATGTTATTGACTGTGAACCAATATTGGGTTATTTACACCGAGGGATGGAAAAAATTGCGGAAAACCGAACAATTATACAATATTTGCCTTATGTAACACGTTGGGATTATTTAGCTACTATGTTCACAGAAGCAATAACAGTAAATGGACCGGAACAGCTGGGAAATATTCAAGTACCTAAAAGAGCCAGCTATATAAGAATAATTATGTTGGAGTTGAGTCGTATAGCTTCTCATCTGTTATGGCTCGGCCCTTTTATGGCGGATATTGGTGCACAGACTCCTTTTTTCTATATTTTCAGAGAAAGAGAATTAGTATATGATCTATTCGAAGCTGCCACCGGTATGAGAATGATGCATAATTATTTTCGGATCGGAGGGGTGGCGGCTGATCTCCCTTATGGCTGGATAGATAAATGTTTGGATTTCTGCGATTATTTTTTAATAAGGGTTGCTGAATATCAACAACTTATTACACGCAATCCTATTTTTTTAGAACGAGTCGAGGGGGTAGGCATTATTGGTCGAGAGGAAGTAATAAACTGGGGTTTATCAGGACCAATGCTGCGAGCGTCCGGAATACAATGGGACCTTCGTAAAGTTGATCAGTATGAGTGTTATGACGAATTTGATTGGGAAGTACAGTGGCAAAAAGAAGGGGATTCATTGGCTCGTTATCTAGTCCGAATTGGTGAAATGGTGGAATCTGTAAAAATTATTCAACAGGCTCTCGAAGGAATTCCGGGGGGACCATATGAGAATTTAGAAATCCGCTACTTTGATAGAGAAAGGAATCCAGAATGGAATGATTTTGAATATCGCTTTATTAGTAAAAAACCTTCTCCTACATTTGAATTGCCGAAACAAGAACTTTATGTGCGAGTCGAAGCTCCAAAAGGCGAATTGGGGATTTTTCTGATAGGGGATCGGAGTGGTTTTCCTTGGAGATGGAAAATTCGACCGCCGGGTTTTATCAATTTGCAAATTCTTCCTCAGTTAGTTAAAAGAATGAAATTGGCTGATATTATGACAATACTAGGTAGTATAGATATCATTATGGGAGAAGTTGATCGTTGAAATGATAATTGATACACTAGATACACTAGAATTACAAGAGATCGATTATTTTTCTAGATTGGAATTTTTAAAGGGGGTCTATGGAATTATATGGTTACTTATTCCTATTTTGACTCTTGTATTGGGAATCACAATAGGCGTACTGGTAATTGTATGGTTAGAAAGAGAAATATCCGCGGGACTACAACAACGTATTGGACCTGAATACGCCGGCCCTTTGGGAGTTCTTCAAGCTCTAGCAGATGGGACAAAACTTCTTTTCAAAGAAAATCTTTTTCCATCTAGAGGGGATACTCGTTTATTCAGTATCGGTCCATCCATAGCAGTTATATCCATTTTACTAACCTATTTAGTAGTTCCATTTGGGTATCGCCTTGTTTTAGCGGATCTCAATATTGGTGTTTTTTTATGGATTGCCATTTCAAGTATTGCTCCCATTGGACTTCTTATGTCAGGATACGGGTCAAATAATAAATATTCCTTTCTAGGTGGTCTACGAGCTGCTGCTCAATCAATTAGTTATGAAATACCATTAACTTTATGTGTGTTATCAATATCTCTACGTGCGATTCGTTGATATATAGACATAAACCTTTCTCTATTCCTCCTTTCGAGGAAAACGGTGGAATGAATTGAGTAGGGTTAGAGATCTTCATTTTTTTTTTTATTCATTATTCAGATTGAAAAATTCAATAAAATAGTTATATTGAGTGAAAGAAAACAGCTTATATATATTATATAATTTAGAATATATAAATTCGCAGTAAAAATATTGAGTCTCATTTTCCATGTATAAGAGTTAAAGAGTTAAGCGAAAATAAACATAAACATAAGAAATTGTTTACCCCAAGATTGGTCGATTAGTCATCCTGACTTGAAGCGGGCTCAAAAGATCCACCGTATTGATTTTTCACTATCATTTGTATGGATTAACATACATGTATTATCATAACGGAGGGTTGAACAAAAACGAGTGGATGGTTAGAAACACCAAGATATGTAACGGATTTGTAATGGAAATGGAAATTATGTAAATTATCCAAAAAGGGCTTTTTTACATAATATACAAACAACGAATACTAATTGGGGCTTAAAGTTAGTAGAAATTATTAGGAAGTACTCCCCAAGACACTATTCCAATCCAGAGTATGCTCCTATCCACCGATGAAATACATAACTATTGGGAACGAAAAAATCCTTTATTTTGTAAGCCCTCTTTTTTTAAGAAATAGAAAGAAGAATAGGAACGAAAAAAAAAAAAGAGAAAGAAACCCAATTCCAATAAAAAAATATATCTTTTTTATCCTTTTCCATATTCGTATTCTATATTCATATATATATATATCATAATTCATGAATTAATATGGAATATGGAATTTTTTTTCGTAAGTAAAAATGACGGGTTAATTATGTTAGTTATATTTCTACAAGAAGTATTTTATTGAAGAATTAAGTTATTACTCAACAAAGAAGAATTAAAATTTTTTAAAGAAGGGGTGAGATCAATTCAGAAGTACTTTGTTTTTTTTTATTATTATTTTATTATTAATTTTTTTAATTATTTAATTATTAAAATAACAATTATTTAAAACTAATAATTATAACAGACAGAATTCTATTGGTCTAATTTTGGACCGTCCAATAAGATTTGACCTTATCCATCCTACAAATGTATCAAGATAAAATAATACTTACCTGGTCCTTAGATTTATTTATGGCCTTTAAGGAGCCGTATGAGATGAAAATCTCATGTACGGTTCTGTAATAGCGATGGTAACAGTGATGGTATCACCGACTATGATTATCTAACAGTTCAAGTACAATTGATATAGTTGAGGCGCAATCAAAATATGGTTTTGGGGGGTGGAATTTATGGCGTCAGCCTATAGGGTTTATCATTTTTCTCATCTCTTCCCTAGCAGAATGTGAGAGATTACCTTTTGATTTACCAGAAGCAGAAGAAGAATTAGTAGCAGGTTATCAAACCGAATACTCGGGTATAAAATTTGGTTTATTTTATGTTGCTTCTTATCTAAACCTATTAGTTTCTTCATTATTTGTAACAGTTCTTTACTTGGGAGGATGGAATATATCTATTCCAGACATATATGTTTCTGAGTTTTTTGAAATAAATAAATTGGGTGGAGTCTTTGAAGCGACGATTGGTATCTTTATTACATTAACTAAAACTTATTTGTTCTTGTTCATTCCTATCACAACAAGATGGACTTTGCCGAGGCTAAGAATGGACCAACTATTAAATCTTGGATGGAAATTTCTTTTACCGATCTCTCTTGGTAATCTATTATTAACAACTTCTTCCCAACTCTTTTCGCTGTAAAGGAATATTCTATATTCATAATTTGTCTCAAACAAGAGAAATAAACAAACATAAAATTATTCATATATATATATTCACGATATGTTTTCTATGGTAACTGGGTTCATGAATTATGGTCAACAAACAGTACGGGCTGCAAGGTACATCGGTCAAGGTTTCATGATTACTTTATCTCACGCAAATCGTTTACCCGTAACTATTCAATATCCGTATGAAAAATTAATCACCGCGGAACGTTTCCGTGGTCGAATTCATTTTGAATTTGATAAATGTATTGCTTGTGAAGTATGTGTTCGTGTATGTCCTATAGATCTACCCGTTGTTGATTGGAAATTGGAAACAGATATTCGAAAGAAACGATTACTAAATTACAGTATTGATTTCGGAATCTGTATATTTTGTGGTAATTGTGTTGAGTATTGTCCAACAAATTGTTTATCAATGACTGAAGAATATGAACTTTCTACTTATGATCGTCATGAATTAAATTATAATCAAATTGCTTTAGGTCGTTTACCAATGTCAGTAGTTGACGATTATACAATTCGAACAATTTTTAATTCACCTCAAATAAAAAATAAGTAAATCTCTTGATTCAAGAATAAATTCTAATTACTTTAACAATACTAAAGTTCGGTTTTGATTTATTTATTTAAAAGAAATAAAGGTTCTTTCGTTTTGTTTGGTCAATAACTAGAAATGAAATTCCAACTATTAATTGGTTGATTAAGAAGCGAGTCTTTATTTTGATTGAAAATCTATTAATTAATATATCTGTATATATTTCGAAATAAAAAATTTCGGATTAGACCTATTCCTTCAGATAAAGAATAAAATTAACCCAATAATTGTACCTACATTTAGTCCCATTTCTTAGGATTTAATTAGGAATTTTTCAAAAATTATTAAAAAAAAATTCTGGTCGGGTCTCAATAAAGTCATGAAAAACATTTAGATTTATTTATCTCTTATTTTACATATAATGGATTTGCCTGGACCAATACATGACTTTCTTTTAGTCTTTCTGGGATTGGGTCTTATACTAGGCGGTATAGGTGTGGTATTATTTACCAACGCCATTTATTCTGCCTTTTCATTGGGGCTGGTTCTTGTTTGTATATCCTTATTTTATATTCTATTAAACTCCTATTTTGTAGCTGCTGCACAACTTCTTATTTACGTGGGAGCTATAAATGTTTTAATTGTATTTGCTGTGATGTTTATGAATGGTTCAGAAGATTACAAAGATTTTAATCTTTGGACTGTTGGGGATGGGATTACTTTGCCTGTTTGTACAAGTATTTTTGTTTTACTAATGATTAGTATTACGGATACGTCATGGTACGGGATTATTTGGACTGCAAGATCAAACCAGATTATAGAGCAAGATTTGATAAGTAATAGTCAACAAATTGGAATTCATTTATCAACAGATTTTTTTCTTCCATTTGAATTCATTTCGATAATTCTTTTAGTCGCTTTAATAGGCGCAATTGCAGTAGCGCGCCAGTAATAAATCTCTAGAATTTCCAACAGTAATCAAAATTCAACTCTGTTCAGTGTTATTACATTTTTTTATCTTCCATTTTTAAATTGGTTATGTTATGTCTAAAAGTCAAAATAAAAACTCTTTTATTTAATCTATTACTAATACAATATATTTATTTTACAATATATTTATTTGTTCCACACTTTACTTTATATTCTAGTCAATTGAATCTGTTGAATTGTTATTCAGTTCATATTGAAATGAATCAAAATTGATAAGGAGTTAGTCAATGATGCTCGAGCATGTACTTGTTTTGAGTGCCTACTTATTTTCTATCGGTATCTATGGATTGATCACAAGCCGAAATATGGTTAGAGCCCTTATGTGTCTTGAACTTATACTGAATGCGGTTAATATAAATTTCGTAACATTTTCTGATTTTTTTGATAGCCGGCAATTAAAAGGAAATATTTTCTCAATTTTTGTTATAGCTATTGCCGCCGCTGAAGCAGCTATTGGACCGGCCATTGTTTCGTCAATTTATCGTAACAGAAAATCAACTCGTATCAATCAATCGAATTTGTTGAATAAGTAGTATTAATCATAGAAATTACAATATGCATTAATTCTAATTAACATGACCATACATTAAATCTAATCCATATTTTAGAAAATGTAAGAAATCAAAGTATCTTGGTTCTATCGTCTGGGTCGATCCAGAAGTAGATTGCTTCCAAATTTCTGGTAAATTATTGATTCATCTGGTGTATAAATATATGATTCATTTACAAGTTTACTAGATCGAAAATTTCTGACGTTTAAAAATTTATAGATCCAATGTCACATTCAGTAAAGATTTATGATACGTGTATAGGGTGTACTCAATGTGTGCGAGCCTGCCCAACTGATGTATTAGAAATGATACCTTGGGACGGATGTAAAGCTAAGCAAATAGCTTCTGCTCCAAGAACAGAGGACTGTGTCGGTTGTAAGAGATGTGAATCTGCCTGTCCAACGGATTTCTTGAGTGTTCGCGTTTATTTATGGCATGAAACAACTCGAAGTATGGGTCTAGCTTATTAATACGTTTCAGAAAACCCTACTCGAATCCATTTGATTTTTTTACCTTTACCGACAAAAACCCGCGCTCAAAATATATTTATTTCGAGCACGGGTTTTTCTGGTCCAAGTTTATTTTGTTTTTACTATGAATAATTTTCCTTGGTTAACCCTAGTTGTAGTTTTGCCAATATCCGCGGGTTCCTTAATTTTCTTTCTTCCTCATAGAGGAAATAAGGTAATAAGGTGGTATACTATATGTATATGTATAGTAGAACTCCTTCTAACAACCTATGCATTCGGTTATCGTTTCCAATTGGATGATCCGTTAATGCAACTAACGGAGAATTATAAATGGATCAATTATTTTGATTTTTACTGGAGATTGGGAATAGATGGAATTTCTATAGGACCCATTTTACTGACAGGCTTTATCACAACTTTAGCTACTTTAGCGGCTTGGCCCGTTACTCGAGATTCACGACTATTCCATTTCCTAATGTTAGCAATGTATAGCGGTCAAATAGGACTATTTTCTTCTCAAGACCTTTTACTTTTTTTCATCATGTGGGAGTTAGAATTAATTCCCGTTTATCTACTTCTATCCATGTGGGGTGGAAAGAAACGTTTGTATTCAGCTACAAAATTTATTTTGTACACTGCTGGAGGTTCAGTTTTTTTATTAATAGGAGTTCTGGGTATTGGTTTATACGGCTCCAATGAACCGACATTAAATTTTGAAACATCAGCTAATCAATCGTATCCTGTAGCACTGGAAATAATATTTTATATTGGATTTCTTATTGCTTTTGCTGTCAAATCACCGATCATACCCCTACACACATGGTTACCAGACACCCATGGAGAGGCACATTATAGTACTTGTATGCTTTTAGCCGGAATCTTATTAAAAATGGGAGCGTATGGGTTGGTTCGGATCAATATGGAATTATTACCCCACGCCCATTCTGTATTTTCTCCCTGGTTGATGATAGTAGGCACAATTCAAATTATCTATGCAGCTTTAACATCTCCGGGTCAGCGTAATTTAAAAAAAAGAATAGCCTATTCTTCTGTATCTCATATGGGTTTCATAATTATAGGAATTGGTTCTATAAGCGATACAGGGCTCAACGGGGCCATTTTACAAATAATTTCTCACGGATTTATTGGCGCTGCACTTTTTTTCTTGGCCGGAACGAGTTATGATAGAATACGACTTGTTTACCTCGACGAAATGGGCGGAATGGCCGTCTCAATTCCAAAAATATTCACGACTTTTAGTATCTTATCAATGGCTTCGCTTGCATTACCGGGCATGAGCGGTTTTGTTGCCGAATTGGTAGTTTTTTTTGGAATACTTACTAGCCAAAAATATCTTTTAATAACAAAAATCTTAATTACTTTTGTAATGGCAATTGGAATGATATTAACTCCTATTTATTCATTATCTATGTTACGCCAGATGTTCTATGGATACAAGCTTTTTAATGTCCCCAAAAACTCTTATTTTTTTGATTCTGGACCGCGCGAGTTATTTATTTCGATTTCGATCCTTTTACCGGTAATAGGTATTGGTATTTATCCCGATTTCGTTTTCTCATTATCAGTTGACAAGGTCGAAGCTATTCTATCAAATTTTTTTTATAGATAGTTTTTGTCAATAAACAAAAAAAAAATACGATGATTTTAAAAATCGTTCATTGTCCAAAAAAAGTCTTTTTCAGCTTTTAAGTTAAATAAAAAAATTGGAATTCTATTATAAAAATAGAACCAGATATTTTGACATTTTGAGAACCATTTGAATCAAGTAATGGAAATGGAATGATTCAAATGGTTCTTGATGGTTGATATAAGGGTTTCATATCTATATGTATGCTGCCCTAGGCTTCTCGTTGTCAAGTACTTTAAATTTAATTAGATTCAATTAGATGGTAATGTAAATGAACCATAACTATGCAACCCTATTCCTAATAGATTAACCCCAAAATAACATATCCAAATTATAAGAAAGCCCATTGAGGCCACAATTGCAGAATTTTGAGTTTCATAATTTTTATTTGTTCGAATATGTAAATAAATCGCAAATATGGTCCAAGTAATAAATGCCCAAGTTTCTTTTGGATCCCAATTCCAATAGGATCCCCATGCTTCATTAGCCCATACTGCTCCCGAAAGAATACCTATGGTTAAAAGGATAAATCCTAAACTAATAATACGATAACTCCATCGATCCAATTGTTGAATTAATTGATATCTGTAATAATTCTGAGAAGAAATCAAAGAAGTGTTTTTTAACACATTGTTTCTTTCATTCACGTATTGAATCTCACCAAAGGCAAATTGCTCAGTTAACAAATTCTTGCTTTTACTAAAAACCCTTATGGATTTTCGAAATGTAATGACTAGAAGAGCTAGTGATAATAATGATCCACACAAAAGAGCTGCATAGCTCAACACCATCATACTTACGTGCATCATTAACCAATGCGATTGGAGAGCCGGTACTAATATTGCAGATTGATGCATTTCATTTAAAAGACCTGAAGTAGCGAAACCCTGGGTAAAAATAACACTTGGCGCCGTTATTGCGCTTAAATGGTTTTTATGTTTTTTAAAATACGGAATCATATGAATAATGGAAAAACCCCACGACAGAAAAATTAATGATTCATATAAATTGCTTAATGGTAAATGCCCAAAATAAATCCAACGAATAACTAATAATCCTGTTATGCAGAAAAAAGTAGCTATCATGCCCTTTTCTGATGAATCATATAGTCCTACGATTTCATCGACAAATAAAGTTATCAAATGAATTATAATTACAATTGAAATGATCGAAAAGGATATATGAGTTAATATACGCTCTAAAGTTGAAACTATCATAAAATTTATTAAAGGGGTTCTCAATTATAGGAATTGAAATAGGGAATTGAATTCATTATAGGGCTTACTCTTTTAGAAAAAGCCATGCCGCTACTCGGACTCGAACCGAGATGCTCTAGCACTGCTTCCTAAGAGCAGCGTGTCTACCGATTTCACCATAGCGGCTTATTCAAAATCATAATAACCTATTTTTATTCAATCGTCGAGATTGGGAGGGTTAATTCAATATTTTTTTAGGAAATATTCAAATTGATGACTAAAAATTTGTTTCAAAATCAGGCATTTAATCTAAACGTTTTCTTGAATAATATTAATAATCTTATCTTTTGTTTATTAGTTATTTTTATTTTAGAGTATCCTTTTTTTAAGTTAACTAACAACGGGATTTTTCATTTTTTAGTTTATTACTTTTTTATTACTTTACTTTATTTATGGTCTCCTGAAAATAAAAGGAACATTTGTAACGAGATAATTTTGCCATGGCTCGAACTAAAAAATAACAAAATGAATTCCATTTTATATTGTTATTGCTATTAGAGAATGGAATTCATTTTGTTTTAATAAAAATGAAATATTAATTTAGATAATAATCTATTATTATTAGATTAATATTATTTATATTCTTGATAATTTGTAAATTTTACAAAAAAAAATTATAACAAAAATTAGAATCATTTTTTTGAATTAGACCTATTCATATTATTTAGTCTATTGGTTAATTATTTATTTGTCACACAAAAAAAACTTTTTGAGTTACCGGTAGAAAGAGATTTCGCTAATGAAAAAGCTTTCAATGCTGCCCAATATCCTTTCTTTTTCCAAAGATTTTTACGAATACGTTTTTTGGAACTAGAGGTGCGCTTTTTTGGAACTGCCATTTTAAAATTATAATTGGTTCATCGGTTGGATGTGAAAGACATCTAGTGTTCAAAATCAATTGTTCTTTACTATATCTCTAGCTAGCTATTCTAGAAATTGCATTTCCTTGGTGTTTGGAAAAATTATTTTAAATATTAGTAAGAACAATACGATCTACTATGCCAAATAGAATAGATTGAAGTTGATAAAATCAAAAATACAAACAAAAGGGATTTGGGGTCTTTACTTTCTATTTTTGTCATGTTACATTCTTACATGTAATAAAATACATGGAAAGGTTTAAAAACTACCTGGAAAAGTTTAAAAACTCAATTCCTCTTCCGCTTAAGATTAAAAAAAAAAAAACTGTAATAATTTTTTTTTATTATATTAAAAAAATGGGTCAAGTTCGAAGAAAGAGGACATTTAATTTTAATTTTTAAATTCGAATGGTCTTATGTAGTTAATTGATTAAAATATCCAAAACACTTTCGAAAACTAAAATAAAAGCCATTTTTTTTTGCCCCTCCGTTTTTATTTTACATAAAAAAGTCTAGGATAGCAAAGCATTTCTTTTAAATAGTTTTTATTGTAATCGAAGACATTAGTTCTAAAAAAATTAGTTAATGATTGGGAATAACCGAACCAAACTGCAATAAATAGGTTTTATGAGTCAAGTTATGGGCCCTATGATTACCTTTTTGCTGTCATTATTTAGCCTTGCTCTATAGATATAAATAAATTATTGTATTACGTAATAATTAGATCGAAATTGCAATTTTTCGTTTTTATCTTCATAAAATTTCATATTAACAATTCAATATTAATAATAAACTAATAATAAATTAAAGTACATATTTATTTTTCGCTCGTAACTTGTTTATATCATTTGACTAACCCTAATTCTTCATCTTCATTTGAAATATTTGAAGTAGTTTGGAAAGATTCCGAATAATTAAGGTTGGAAAATTAAATTCTATTTAAGTTGTATTTTATATATCTTAATTTTTTTATTAATCGACCGCTTTCAAAAGAAAAGAAATAAGAATTGGTGAATCAGAAACAATTAATTAAGATAATTTTTTTATTTATTTTTATATGGAATATACATATCAATATTCATGGATCATACCGTTCATTCCCCTTCCAGTTCCTATGTTAATAGGAGCAGGACTTCTACTTTTTCCAACGGCAACTAAAAATCTTCGCCGTATGTGGGCTTTTCCGAGTGTTTTATTATTAAGTATAGTTATGATTTTTTCAGCCCATTTCTTTATTCAGCAACTAAATAACAATTCTGTCTATCAATATGTATGGTCTTGGACCATCAATAATGATTTTTCTTTAGAGTTCGGCTCCTTAATTGACCCACTTACTTCTATTATGTCAATATTAATCACTAGTGTTGGGGTTATGGTTCTTATTTATAGTGATAATTATATGTCTCATGATCGAGGATACGTGAGATTTTTTGCTTATATGAGTTTTTTCAATACTTCAATGTTGGGATTAGTTACTAGTTCTAATTTAATACAAATTTATATTTTTTGGGAATTGGTTGGAATGTGTTCTTATCTATTAATAGGTTTTTGGTTCACCCGACCCAGTGCGGCGAATGCTTGTCAGAAAGCGTTTGTAACTAATCGTGTTGGAGATTTTGGGTTATTATTAGGAATTTTAGGTTTTTATTGGATAACAGGTAGTTTTGAATTTCGGGATTTGTTTGAAATATTCAATAATTTGGTTTATAATAATGAAGTTAATCCTTTATTTGTTACTTTCTGTGCTTTCCTATTATTTGCTGGCGCAGTTGCTAAATCTGCTCAATTTCCCCTTCATGTCTGGTTACCCGATGCCATGGAAGGGCCTACCCCTATTTCAGCTCTTATACATGCTGCTACCATGGTAGCAGCAGGAATTTTTCTTGTAGCTAGGCTTCTTCCTCTTTTCATAGTTATACCTTATATATTAAATATAATATCTTTAATAGGTATAATAACATTATTTTTAGGAGCTACTTTAGCTCTTGCTCAAAAAGATATTAAGAGAGGTTTAGCTTATTCTACAATGTCTCAA